CAAAAAAAGTACAACTTGAACAATGAATTAATAAGTCGAACAAAAGCTCTAGAAAAAGAAAAGGGGTTTCTTGCTCTAGATATGCTCGAAAAAAGGACCAGATTATGCAATGATGAAAATGAACAAAAATACTTGCCCAAAACGTATGACCCCTTTTTGGGGGGACCATATCGTGGAACAATAAAAAAATTCTATTCACATATGATCATGAATGATTTAATCACTTCTACAGATACGGAGGATTCCATAGAAATCAATTGGATAAATAAGATTTATGGGCTACTTCCTAATAATTCTAATTATCCCAGAAAATTTGAACATCAAAAGAATCCGCCTGATAGGGAATCATTACTGAATTATATTGGTAATTCCTTAACCTCAATCAAAGAATTTCCTTTTGAGCCTACACCCATTTTGCATTTTAAAAAATATTCTTTATTGAGAGAGCAAACAAGAATTGATTTAGAAAGTCAAACAAAAGCTTTAAAATGGGTATTCGATGTAATTACAACTGATCCAAACGATCAAACAATAATTAGAAATAAATCTATTGGAATAGAAGAAATCCGTAAAAGGGTTCCTCGATGGTCATACAAATTAACTGATGATTTGGAAGAACAGGAGGAAGAAAATGAGGAAGAATCTAAGGAAGATCATGAAATTCGTTCAAGAAAAGCCAAACGCGTAGTAATTTATACTGATAACGATCAGAATACCAACCCTATTACAACTACAAATAATACTAATAATAGTGATCAAGCGGAAGAGGTGGCTTTGATACGTTACTCGCAACAATCGGATTTTCGTCGGGATATAATCAAAGGATCCATGCGTGCTCAAAGACGTAAAACGGTTATTTGGGAAATGTTTCAAGCAAATGTGCATTCCCCGCTTTTTTTGGATCGAATAGACAAAACATTTTTTTTTTCTTCTTTTTATATCTCTGAAATGATGAATCTCATTTTTAGGAATTCGGTGGGGAGAGAACCAGAATTGAAAATTTCACATTTTTATTTTGAGGAGGAAGAGACAAGGGAAAAAGAGAAAAAAAACGAAGAAAAAAAAGAGGAAAATGAACGTATAGTAATATCAGAAACTTGGGATAGCATTATATTTGCTCAAGCAATAAGAGGTTTGATGTTAGTAACCCAATCTTTTCTTAGAAAATACATTGTATTGCCTTCATTGATAATTGCTAAAAATATTGGCCGTATGTTATTATTCCAATTCCCCGAATGGTATGAGGATTTGAAGGAGTGGAATAGAGAAATGCATGTTAAATGCACTTATAATGGTGTTCAATTATCAGAAACAGAATTTCCCAAAGATTGGTTAACGGACGGTATTCAGATAAAGATTCTATTTCCTTTCTGTTTGAAACCTTGGCGAAGATCTAAAATACGATCTCATCCTAGGGATCAAATAAAAAAAAAAAGAAAAAAAGACAATTTTTGTTTTTTAACAGTTTGGGGAATGGAAGCGGAATTCCCTTTTGGGAATCCCCGAAAACGACCTTCCTTTTTTGAACCCATTTATAAAGAACTCCAAAAAAAAGTTAGAAAAGTGAAAAAGGATTTCTTTCTACTTCTAAAAGTTTCAAAAGAAAAAACAAGATGGATCCTTAAAATACTTCTAGTTCTAAAACGAATAATGAAGGAAATTCAAAAAGTAAACCCAATATTCTTATTTGAATTGAGCAAGGCGAAAGTATATGAAACGGCTGAAAATGGAAAAGATTCCAAAATAAATAATAAGATTATTCACAAATCAACCATTCAAATCCAATCCATGAATTGGACAAATTATTCACTCATAGAAAAAAAGATGAAAGATCTTTCTGATAGAACAATCACAATCAGGAATCAAATAGAACGAATCACAAAAGACAAGAAAAAAATAATTCTAACTTGTGATGATAAAAGATCGAAATCACAGAAACATATTTGGCAGATATTCCAAAGAATAAATATACGATTAATACGTAAATCACATTATTTTATGAAATCTCTGATTGAAAAAATATATATAGATATCTTGCTATGTATGATTACCATTCACAGGATCTATTTCCAACTTTTCTTTGAATCAACAAAAAAAATAATCAATAAATCCGTTTACAACGATCAAACAAATCAGGAAGGAATTGATGAAAGAGATCAAAATACAATGAACTTTTTTTCCACTATAAAAAAGTCCTTTTCGAATACTAATATTAGTAATAGTACTAAAATGTATTATGACTTATCCTCCTTGTCCCAAGCATATGTATTTTACAAATTATCACAAACCCAATTACTTAACAAGTATCAATTGAAATCTCTACTTCAATATCAGGGGACTTATCCTTTTATTAAGGATAAAATCAAGGATTATTGTATGACACGAGGAATATTTGATTCCAATTCAAGACATAAGAAAATTCATAAGTCTGGAATGATTGAATGGAAAAACTGGTTAAAGGGGCATTATCAATACAATTTATCTCAAACCAAATGGTCGCGGTTAGTACCGCAAAAGTGGCGAAATAGAATCAATCAACGTTATAGGATTCAAAATAAGGACTCAATTAAAGCGGATTCATATAAAAAAGAAAAAGACCAATTAATTCATTACGTGAAACAAAATTACTATGCAGCGGATTCATTGACAAATCAAAAAGAAAAATGGAAAAAACACTACAGATATGATCTTTTATCACATAAATATATGAACTATGGGGATAAGGAGGATTTTTATATTTATGGGTCAAGATTACAAGTAAACGGGGTTCACAAAATTCCATATAATTTCAATAAACCGAAATCCGAATCATTTTATGTATTGGTAAGTACAGCTATTAGTGATTATCTAGAAGAAGGATATATTATTGATACGCATAAAAATCTAGATAGAAAATATTTTGATTGTCGAATTCTCCACTTTTGTCTTAGAAAAAATATCGATATTGAGACCTGGACCAATACACATATCGGTACCAAAATTGATAAAAATACTAAGACTGAAAAAAAAATCAACAACAAATTGAAAAAAAAAGATATTTTTTCTCTTACGATTCATCAAGAAATCAACCCATCCAATCAAAAAAGTATTTTTTTTAATTGGATGGGAATGAATCAAGAAAGAGTTTATCATACCATATCAAATCTAGAATCTTGGTTCTTCCCAGAATTTGTCTTACTTTTTGATGCATATAAGATTAAACCATGGATTATACCAATCAAATTACTTCTTTTTGACTTTTATTTTTATAAAAATAAAAGTCAAAATAAAAACATCAATATAAATAGAAAAAATAATCTTCAGATGATATCTCATCAAAAAAAATATCTTAAATTAGAAAATTCCAACCAACAAAAAAATGAGCAACAGGACCAAGTAAATCTTGTATCAGATCTACGAAAAGAAAACAAAAAAAAAGATATTGAAGAGAATTATGCGAGATCAGACATTACCATTAAAAAAGGTAAGAAGAAAAAACAATCCAAGAAAAACAAGGAAGCAGAACTAGATTTCTTCCTGAAAAAATATTTCCTTTTTCAATTAAGATGGGATGACTCCTTGAACCAAAGAATGATCAATAATATCAAGGTATATTGTCTCTTACTTAGACTGATAAATCCAAAAGAAATTGCTATATCCTCGATTCAAAGAGGAGAGATACATCTGGATGTAATGCTAATTCAGAAAGATCTAGCTCTTACAGAATTGATAAAAAAAGGAATATTAATTATCGAACCAATTCGTCTATCTATAAAAAGGGATGGAAAATTGATTATATATCAAACTATAAGTATTTCATTGGTCGAGAACAATAAACACCAAACTAATAGAAAATGCATAAAAAAAAGATATATTGATAAGAGGAATTTGGATAAACCCATTGTACGATATGGGAATATGCTTGTGAATGGGGACACAAATTATTATGATTTCCTTGTTCCTGAAAATATTCTATCTCCTAGACGTCGCAGAGAATTGAGAATGTTAATTTGTTTCAATTCCCATAATTGGAATGTTACGGATAGAAATAGAAATCCATTATTTTGCAATGAAAACAACATAAGAAACTCTGGAAAATTTTTGGATGAGGACAAGCATCTTAATACAGATACAAATAAATTCATTAAATGCAAATTTGTTCTTTGGCCCAATTACCGATTAGAAGATTTAGCTTGTATGAATCGCTATTGGTTTGATACCAATAATGGCAGTCGTTTCAGTATGTCAAGGATACATATGTATCCACGATTTAGAATTATTTAATTTAATAGTATATTTCCTATATCATATATATCTATATTCCGTGACATTTTCGGTATATGAAAGCCGAAAGATGTATGCATATGCTATCTTATATTTTGGTAAATGATACAGATTGAATGGTGTATCCATTCAATTGGATATAGGAATAAATAAATTAGGGGAATCCTTTTAGATAGAAATAAATTCTTTTCTTTCGTTAATGCGGAAACATATTATCCCTTTCTATCCAAATCAAATTGCAAATTTGATTTGGATAAAATAAAGAAGTAGTATATGAATAAATCCAAATTTTTGTGTGTACTAGATGTGTGTACTAGATTAAAATAACTGGCATAATTCTTTTTTTTATTTTTCCTGATCGGAAAAATCCATGAAAAAGAAAGAAAAAGGATATAAAAATTTTTTATGGTCAAAAATTCATTCATTTCCATTATTCCACAAGAAGAAAAAGAAGAAAACAAGGGTTCTGTTGAATTTCAAGTATTCAGTTTCACCAATAAGATACGGAGACTTACTTCACATTTGGAATTGCACAAAAAAGATTTTTTATCGCAAAGGGGTCTACGAAAAATTCTAGGAAAACGTCAACGGTTGCTGGCTTATTTGTCAAAGAAAAATAGAGTACGTTATAAGAAATTAATTGGTCAGTTGGATATTCGAGAGCCAAAAACTCGTTAATTTAATCGTTTGAATTTTTTTTAGTAGTATTCAATTTTTCGTTTTGATGAGTCTCGTTTTGAGGAATTCATGGAATAATGAATTAAGGAAGAAAAGATATGACAGTACCGGTTACAAGAAAAGATCTCATGATAGTCAATATGGGGCCTCACCACCCATCAATGCATGGTGTTCTCCGACTAATCGTTACTCTCGATGGTGAAGATGTTATTGACTGTGAGCCCATATTGGGCTATTTACACAGAGGAATGGAAAAGATAGCGGAAAATCGAACAATTATACAATATCTACCTTATGTAACACGATGGGATTATTTAGCTACTATGTTCACAGAGGCAATAACCGTAAATGCGCCAGAACAATTGGAAAATGTTCAAGTACCTCAAAGAGCTAGCTATATCAGAGTAATTATGCTGGAATTGAGCCGTATAGCTTCTCATTTGTTATGGCTTGGACCTTTTATGGCGGATATCGGTGCACAGACTCCCTTTTTCTATATTTTCAGAGAAAGGGAATTGATATATGATCTATTCGAAGCCGCCACGGGTATGCGAATGATGCATAATTATTTCCGTATTGGAGGAGTAGCTGCTGATCTACCTTATGGATGGATAGATAAATGTTTGGATTTCTGCGATTATTCTTTAACAGGAGTTGTTGAATATCAAAAACTTATTACGTGGAATCCCATTTTTTTGGAACGAGTTGAAGGAGTGGGCATTATTGGTGGAGAAGAAGCTGTAAATTGGGGTTTATCAGGACCGATGTTACGAGCTTCTGGAATCCAATGGGATCTTCGTAAAGTTGATCATTATGAGTGTTACAATGAATTCGATTGGGAAGTCCAATGGCAAAAAGAAGGAGATTCATTAGCTCGTTATTTAGTACGAATCGGTGAAATGAAGGAATCCATAAAAATTATTCAACAGGCTCTAGAAGGAATTCCTGGAGGACCTTATGAAAATTTAGAAGTACGACGCTTTGATAGAGCAAAGAATTCCGAATGGAATGATTTTGAATATAGATTTATTAGTAAAAAACCCTCACCCAATTTTGAATTGTCGAAACAAGAACTTTATGTGAGAGTGGAAGCCCCAAAAGGAGAATTGGGAATTTATTTGATAGGAGATAATAGTGTTTTCCCCTGGAGATGGAAAATTCGTCCACCCGGTTTTATCAATTTGCAAATTCTTCCTCAGCTAGTTAAAAGAATGAAATTGGCTGATATCATGACGATATTGGGTAGTATAGATATCATTATGGGAGAAGTTGATCGTTGAAATGATAATTGATACGACAGAAGTACAAACTATCAATTCTTTTTCTACATCGGAATTTTTAAAAGAAGTGTATGGACTAATATGGATTGTACCCATTTTGACCCTTATATTGGGAATAACAATGGGGGTACTAGTAATTGTGTGGTTAGAAAGAGAAATATCTGCAGCGATACAACAACGTATTGGGCCCGAATATGCTGGCCCGTTGGGAATTCTTCAAGCTATAGCGGATGGGACTAAACTACTTTTTAAAGAGGACCTCCTCCCATCTCGAGGAGATATTCGTTTGTTTAGTGTGGGACCGTCTATAGCGGTTATATCAATTCTACTAAGTTATTTAGTAATTCCTTTTGGGTATCGTCTTGTTTTAGCCGATCTCAGTATAGGTGTTTTTTTATGGATCGCCATTTCTAGTATTGCTCCTATTGGGCTTCTTATGTCAGGATATGGATCGAATAATAAATATTCCTTTTTAGGTGGTCTACGAGCTGCTGCTCAATCTATTAGTTATGAAATACCATTAACTCTATGTGTGTTATCAATATCTCTACGTGTGATTCGTTGGAATATGAACTTTGAACCTCTCTTCTAGAAATAAAAGAAAAAGGAAAGAGGTTCAATGTATTGAATAGATGTTTTCATTTTTTTTATTCAGCATTCGGGTTGATGAGTTAAACCAGATAGTTATATGAGTGAAACTAAACAGCTTCCAAATTTGTAGTAAGAAGAAACAATCTCATTCCCTATGTACAAGAATAAAGTTGAAGTAAAAATAAGCAGTGTAAACTGCTTACCCCAAGATTAAGATTTTTTTATTAGTCATCATATCTTGAAGCGGGCGCAAACAAAAGATCAACTGTATGGAGTTTCTACTACTGTCTCGTATGTATTACTATACCGGGGATCAATCAAAAGTCAGTGGACGGTTAGGAACACCAAGGTACACAAAGGATTAGTAATGGAGATAATGTAAGGTATCAAAAAAGAGGTATTTCTTCATAAAACGAATCATAATAAGGACTTGAAATTGGTAGAAATGATCAAGTAGTACTTCCCTACGATTCCGATCTAGAGTATGCTCCTATTCACTGGTTAAAGAAATGACTATCAAGAACGAATTAATCCTTTATTTTATTTTTTAGTATCCTCCTCTGAGACAGAAGAACAGGAAAAAAGAAATGGAATGCAGTAATTGAATGAATAATAAAAAAGGGGGATCCTTATTTATTCTTTTCTCTATCCATATTCATACATATCGAATTCTTATCACGATTCATGAACTAATGACTAATTCTTTTTATTTTGTATTGATTGGTATAAGGAGTATTTTATTGAAATATTAAGTTATTACCGAACAAAGATAAATTTTTATTGTAAAGGATGAGATCAATTCGGAAGCACTTTTTTTCTTATTCTAGCAGACAGAATTCCATTGGTCTAATTTGGGACTTTCCGACGTATCTTTATTCTATCTATCCAAAGATGGCGATAATACCGAACCCGTCCTTACATTTTTTTTGTGGCCATCGAGGAGCCGTATGAAGCTGAGGTCTCACGTACGGTTTTGAAATAGCGATGGGAACAGTGATGTTATTATCGACTATGATTATCTAACAGTTCAAGTACAGTTGATATAGTTGAAGCACAGTCAAAATATGGTTTTTGGGGGTGGAATCTGTGGCGTCAGCCTATAGGATTTATTGTTTTTCTAATTTCTTCTCTAGCCGAATGTGAGAGATTGCCCTTTGATTTACCAGAAGCGGAGGAGGAATTAGTAGCAGGTTATCAAACCGAGTATTCGGGTATCAAATACGGTTTATTTTATCTTGCTTCTTACCTAAATTTATTAGTTTCTTCATTATTTGTAACAGTTCTTTACTTAGGTGGGTGGAATTTATCTATTCCGTATATATCCATTTCTGAGCTTTTCGGAATAAATAAAATCGCCGGCATTTTTGGAATGACAATGGGTATCCTTATTACATTAACTAAAGCTTATTTGTTTCTCTTCATTTCTATCACAACAAGATGGACTTTACCTAGAATGAGAATGGACCAGTTATTAAATCTTGGATGGAAATTTCTTTTACCTATTTCTCTAGGTAATCTGTTATTAACAACTTCTTCCCAACTTGTTTCATTATAAATAAGAGAATACGATAACACTATTTTAGATTCATAATCTCTATCAAACAAGAGAAAGAAACGTCAAATTTTTCATGTATATCTACAATATGTTCCCTATGGTAATTGGGTCCATGAATTATGGTCAACAAACAATACGAGCTGCAAGGTACATTGGTCAAAGTTTCATAATTACCTTATCCCACACAAATCGTTTACCTGTAACTATTCAATATCCTTATGAAAAATCGATCACATCAGAGCGTTTCCGGGGTCGAATCCACTTTGAATTTGATAAATGTATTGCTTGTGAAGTATGTGTTCGTGTATGCCCGATAGATCTACCCGTTGTTGATTGGAGATTTGAAAGAGATATTAAAAAGAAACAATTACTTAATTATAGTATAGATTTTGGGGTTTGTATATTTTGTGGTAACTGTGTCGAGTATTGTCCAACAAATTGTTTATCAATGACTGAAGAATATGAACTTTCTACTTATGATCGTCACGAATTGAATTATAATCAAATTGCTTTGGGTCGATTACCAATCTCAATAATTGGAGATTACACAATTCAAACAGTTATGAATTCGACTCAAATAAAAATAGACAAAGATGAACCCTTTGATTCAAGAACAATTACCGATTACTAAGATTTTGTTTTGATATAAAGGATCCAAGCTTTTTATTTTGGGTAGTCAGTAACTACAAATAAAAACTAATGATTGTTGAGAATCACTCTTTGATTTAAACTTAAAATATATTTTTCGTGATGATTTCGAAATAGCAAATTTCAACTACTTTTTTTCTTTTTTTTTTCTTTCGGATAAATATAACTAAAGTAAGGTTGGCCCGATAATTTTATCTATATCTACATTAATCCATATTCAAATTCAATTCAATTATAAATGTATCATATACAATATTATATACAAGAAAACAAAAATAGGGTAACCCCTTTTCCTTTCCTGGACCATTTATTTAGTAAAGTTAAAGTAAGGTCATGAAATAGTTAAAGTTATTTATTTTGTATTTTATACATAATGGATTTACCTGGACCAATACATGATATTCTTGTTGTATTTCTGGGGTCAATTCTTGTATTAGGGGGTCTGGGGGTAGTATTATTTACCAATCCAATTTATTCTGCCTTTTCATTGGGATTGGTTCTTGTTTGTATATCCTTATTCTATATTTCATCGAACTCCTATTTTGTAGCTGCCGCACAGCTCCTTATTTATGTGGGAGCCATAAATGTCTTGATCATATTTGCTGTAATGTTCATGAATGGTTCAGAATATTCCAATAATTCCTATTTTTGGACCATTGGAGATGGGGTCACTTCGATGGTTTGTACAACTATTCTTTTTTCACTAATTACTACTATCCCAGATACGTCATGGTACGGAATTATTTGGACTGCAAGATCAAACCAGATTATGGAACAGGACCTAATAAATAACGTTCAACAAATTGGGATTCATTTATCAACAGATTTTTATCTTCCGTTTGAACTCATTTCAATAATTCTTTTAGTTTCCTTGATAGGTGCAATTACTATGGCTCGACAATAAGCAATAAAAATACTTAACTTATAATGATTCCCAATTCTTATAATGATTCCCAATTCTTAGAATTCTAACTAAATTCGAAATAAATAAATAGAAATTTTGAGTTAAATCCATCTACCATCAATATCTTCTTTTGTTGTGTAATTGTTCTATTCTAATCAATTGAATCGGTTGAATTGTTGTTCATATTGAAATGAATCGAGATTGATAAGGAGTTAGTCAATGATGTTTGAGCATGTCCTTTTTTTGAGTGTTTATTTATTTTCTATCGGTATCTATGGATTGATCACAAGTCGAAACATGGTTAGAGCGCTTATGTGTCTTGAGCTTATACTAAATTCGGTTAATATCAATCTTGTAACATTTTCTGATATATTTGATAGTCGCCAATTAAAAGGAGACATTTTCTCAATCTTTGTTATAGCCATTGCAGCTGCTGAAGCAGCTATTGGACTTGCTATTGTTTCGTCGATCCATCGTAACATAAAATCAACTCGTATTAATCAATCGAATTTGTTGAATAATTAGTGATAATCATCATAGATAATTTAAATAAAGACACATAAAAATATTTAATAGAATTGAAATACTATTTTTTATTGAATTTGAATGCAATTCAATAAAATGGAATTGCATTTTTATATTTATATTGAAATAATGATGACCAATTTGTTGGCCAATTAATTTGAATTCGCATGTGCAACTCGTATCATCATAATTGTTGAAACGAAAATCAAAGTGTTTTGACCTTTTCTCATAAACAGATTGATTTAAGAAATATATTGATTGTTTTTAATAAACCACTGTTTCGTCTGGTGTCTACAATATTACAATATATAATATATGATTCATTTACTACTAATTTGATTTGACCAGATCGAAAATCTTTTATGTTCAAAACTGTAATTTATAGATCCAATGTCACATTCAGTAAAAATTTATGATACATGTATAGGGTGTACTCAATGTGTACGAGCTTGCCCCACAGATGTATTGGAAATGATACCTTGGGACGGATGTAAAGCCAAGCAAATAGCTTCCGCGCCAAGAACCGAGGACTGTGTAGGTTGTAAGAGATGTGAATCTGCCTGCCCAACAGATTTTTTGAGTGTCCGTGTTTATTTAGGGCCTGAAACAACTCGCAGCATGGCTCTATCTTATTGATACGTTACAAAAAACTCCACTTGAATCATTTGTGATTCCTCTTTACCGACAAAAGCCCGTGCTCGACAAAATATATTATTTTGAGGGCGGGCTTTTCTGGTCAAAATGTATCTTGTCTTTATCACGAGTTATTTTCCTTGGTTAACAATACTTGTTGTTTTACCGATATTCGCGGGTTCCTCAATTTTATTTTTCCCTCATAGAGGGAATAAGATGTTTAGGTGGTATACTTTATGTATATGCTTATTAGAACTCCTTCTAACGACTTATGCATTCTGTTATCATTTCCAATTGGATGATCCATTAATGCAATTGAAGGAAGATTCTAAATGGATAGATGTTTTTGATTTCCACTGGAGACTAGGAATCGATGGACTTTCCATAGGACCCATTTTACTGACAGGATTTATCACTACTTTAGCAACTTTAGCAGCTTGGCCAATTACTCGAAATTCGCGGTTGTTCTATTTCCTGATGCTAGCAATGTACAGCGGTCAAATAGGATTATTTTCCTCTCGAGACTTTTTACTTTTTTTCATCATGTGGGAGTTAGAATTAATTCCTGTTTACTTACTTTTATCCATGTGGGGGGGAAAGAAACGTCTCTACTCGGCTACAAAGTTTATTTTGTACACTGCAGGGGGTTCCATTTTTTTCTTAATAGGAGTTCTAGGTATGGGTTTATATGGTTCCAATGAACCAACATTAGATTTTGAAAGATTAATTAATCAATCATATCCTGTGGCATTGGAAATAATATTCTATTTTGGCTTCCTTATTGCTTATGCTGTCAAATTGCCGATTATACCCCTACATACATGGTTACCTGATACCCATGGAGAAGCACATTACAGTACATGTATGCTTTTAGCTGGAATCCTATTAAAAATGGGCGCATATGGATTGATTCGGATCAATATGGAATTACTACCCCACGCCCATTCTATATTTTCTCCTTGGTTGGTGATAATAGGAACAATGCAAATAATCTATGCAGCTTCAACTTCTCTTGGTCAACGTAATTTAAAAAAGAGAATAGCCTATTCCTCTGTATCTCACATGGGTTTCACAATTATAGGAATTGGTTCTATAACCGACATGGGACTCAATGGAGCTATTTTACAAATGCTCTCTCATGGATTTATTGGTGCTGCACTTTTTTTCTTGGCGGGAACGAGTTGTGATAGAACACGTCTTGTTTATCTCGAAGAAATGGGAGGGATATCTATCCCAATGCCAAAAACATTTACCATGTTCAGTAGCTTCTCGATGGCTTCTCTTGCATTGCCAGGAATGAGTGGTTTTGTTGCGGAATTTGTAGTATTTTTTGGACTAATTACTAGTACAAAATATCTTTTAATGCCAAAAATACTAATTACTTTTGTAATGGCAATTGGAATGATATTAACTCCTATTTATTTATTATCTATGTTACGTCAGATGTTTTATGGATACAAGCTATTTAATATTCCAAACTCTAATTTTTGGGATTCTGGACTACGAGAACTATTTCTTTCAATCTGTATCTTTCTACCCGTAATAAGTATTGGTATTTATCCCGATTTTGTTCTCTCGTTATCAGTTGACAAGGTACACGCTATCTTATCCAATTATTATCATAGATAGTGTTTCATTAATGAAACGGAAGGAAAGTCTTATAATTCTTTGAATTTAATATTTTGAAAATTGTTTGCTGTACTGTATAATGAAAAAAGAAATAAAATGAATAAGAATTGTAATTAGATACATCTCGAGTTTTTGAGAACCATTTGAATCAAGGAATCATTCAAATTTAAATGGTTCTCAAAAACTCATAAAAACAAACTTTCGTTATATATGGGATGATGTTTTTATCTTATGTATTCTTCATGTAGTTTATTCAATTAGATGTTTATGTGAATGAACCATAACTATGTAGACCTATTCCTAATAGATTGATCCCAAAATAGCATATCCAAATTATAAGAAATCCTATAGAAGCTACAAGTGCCGAATTCGTACCTTTCCAATTTATATTTGTTCTAGTATGTAAATAAATCGCGAATATGGTCCAAGTAATAAATGCCCAAGTTTCCTTGGGGTCCCAATTCCAATAGGATCCCCATGCCTCATTAGCCCATACTGCTCCACAAAGAATACCTATGGTTAAAAAGGTAAACCCTAGACTAATGACACGATAACTCCAATAATCCAAACGCTCAGTTAATTGATATTTGTAATAATTTCGAAATGAAGGAAAAGAAGTGTTTTTAAAAACACTTCTTTTTTCATTCAAATATTCAATCTCACCAAAGAAAAATGACTTAATTAATAAATTATTGCTTTTACAAAAAATTTCGATGTTTTTTCGAAATGTAATGACTAGAAGAGCGACTGATAATAATGATCCGCATAAAAGAGCTGCATAGCTCAATAACATCATACTTACGTGCATCATTAACCACTGAGATTGTAGAGCAGGTACTAATATTGCAGATTGATGCATTTCAGTTGAAAGACCCGACATGGCAAAGCCTTGAGTAAAAATGGTACTTGGTGCAATTATTGTGCTTAAATCATTTTTAAGGTTACGTATCTTGGGAATCATATGAATAATGAAGAAACTACACGAAAGGAAGATTAATGACTCGTATAAATTACTTAATGGAAAATGTCCCGAAGAAATCCAACGAGAAACTAATAATCCTGTTATAGAGAAAAAGGTAGCTATCATCCCTTTTTCTGACGAATCACGTAATCCTACAATTTTGTGGACTAATAAGGTCATCAAATGAATCGTAATCACAATTGAAATGATCGAAAAAGAGATATGAGTTAATATATGTTCTAAAGTCGCAAATATCATAAAAGGGGTCCCATTACAGAATTGAAAATCGCGAATTGAATACATTTTAGGATCTATTGTATCTCTTTTAGAAGATGCCGCCGCTCGGACTCGAACCGAGATGCTTTAGCACTGCTTCCTAAGAGCAGCGTGTCTACCGATTTCACCACGGCGGCTTACTTGAAATAATAATAGTCAATTCATGTTGAATCGTCGAGATTCAAGGATTCAATATAGTTTAGGAAACATTAATTAGAATCAATGAATAAAGACTGGTTTGTGGTTTAAATATTTGAATCTTCAATAAAATACCTACCTAGATCGTCGTGGGTTTTTTAACAATCAACTTCCACGTACTAGAAACTAAGTTCTCTCCAAACAGTTGGAACTCCATAGTTTTTTCTCGGTTGAGGTATAAAACTATGTCTTTTTTTCTCTATTTTTTTATGATTTGTTTTTCATTTATCCGATTTCATGGATTCAAATGAAATTGAGTTTTTTTTCAATGAACAAAATCAAATAACTAGGATTTCATATCTATCACAATTTCATCATTAAATACAAATAATTTGTTACTTTTCTAATGATTTCGATACCTTAGTATATTTAAATTAAAGTATTAATATTCTTTATTGTGCATATAATTTATAATTTATGATACCGTTTACAAAACCAATTAAGTTTTGGGATAGGCATATAACAAAAGAGTTTCAATCTCTATCACAATTGTACTTTTCACAATAGAAAAGTACAATTGTGATAGGGAAAAAAATAATACTTAGAACCCAATATACAAAAAACTCTTATTCTATATATCACAGCAGTGAGTTCTAAGTAATATTGAGAAATTCAATACAGAAAAATACATTAGTTAACATTCATCTTACAAAATTTGAGGTTCTTTAGGCTATATCAATTGAGATTATTCTAAGACTTTATTATTTGTTTGTCGCACAAAAAAACTTTTTGAATGCCCGGTGGAAACCGATTTCGCTAAAGAAAAAGTTTTTACTGCAACTAAATATCCTTTTTTCTTCCAAATATTTCTACGAATACGTTTTTTTGACATAGAAGTACGTTTTTTTGGAACTGCCAT